ATCAAAAAGAAAAAGGACTTGTGCTGGATTTGCACTACATAAATACAAATCGATACAAAAGAGATATACGTGAAAGAATAAATTCCGAATAAGGACAAAATAGGAATAAATTAGGGATTTAGTCAATCAATTTAAGTAAAATAAACAAGCTTAATCCCTTGTTTTGTTATTTGTGAATAGATTTCCAACGAAAAACCGCCCAGTTGCGAGTAATGTAAATTTTTGATATTTCTAGATCCAATTACTTCATTGTATTCACTTGATCTTTTTTATATGCATCTTCTATCAATAAAATTTTAACAATAAAATGCATTTATTATGCATACTTATAGTATACAGGATTCTCTGTTAGCAATAATCGATAGGTAGGAATAGAACAAAAGAGGGGGGAGTAGTAAAGAAAAAGTTCTATAAAACTATATTCTAGAAAACTATATAAGAGTCATCCACACCCTCTTTTTTGTTCTATTCATTAATTGAATTTCGTTTGATTAAGACTAAATTCCGTAAAAACCCCTGCCTTTTTTGAAATATCATGAACGGTTCCTGTAGGTTGAGCGCCCCTGTCAAGGAAATCTAGAATAGCGGGAACATTTAAATGGGTTTGATTATTTATCGGATCATAAAAACCCACTTTCCGAAGATCTCTTCCTTCTCTTCGGGATCGAACATCAATTGCAACGATTCGATAAACGGCTCATTGGGATAGATGTAGATGAACAATACCCCCCCTAGAACCGTATAAGAAGTTTTCTCCTCGTACGGCTCGAGAAAAAATGATTCGAAGTTCTCGTTATGTCTATGTATATAATTAGAATGTGAAATAGATCTAGAAAATCATCAAATCAATTAGAGATTTAAGTCCTTCTTTTCTTTTTTTTCTTCTTTTTCGAAAACGAAGAAGAAAAAAACATTTGTACTCTCATAACTCAAGTTGGATAACTTTGAAATAGCCCAAAAGAAAATACTTAGGCTTAGGCATTTCATTTTTTGAGTGGTCTATAACCCCTATTTTTCTTTGTCTCGTTTCGAATCTATTTTTGGATTCTTCATTCTGATCTAATTGTTAAGACAATTGAAAATGGTATTTCCTTGTTCCAGGATCTTTTATCTTTGCCTTGAATCATTGGGTTTAGACATTACTTCGGTGATCTTTAATCGTTTTAAAAAATGGCAGCAACATCCCCTTTTTTGTGATTTCTTGATAGAAAGAAATCATACGAACACTCGATTCCGACATAATACACTTTTGATTGAAAGAGTTTTACCAATTCCAACAAATTTTCTTTTTTTTTTTGATTGAAATTTGTTCGAATCGGATCCTTTCGATTTTGATATCGAAAATATACTTACGAAGTTTGTTTCAACTTATTGATTGTTATTAACCCTAGATCCTTGCCCCTGAGAAATGAATAAATTTCTACTCGAGCTCCATCATGTACTATTTACATTACAACCCAACAAAAAAGAGGATTCTAGTAGAACAGAACAAAGGATGTCGAGCCAAGAGCCCATTCATTCCTAGATAATAGAAAATAGAAAAGGGTGGATGGAAAAAATCCACAGCTGATCATGTCCTTCAAGTCGCACGTTGCTTTCTACCACATCGTTTCAAACGAAGTTTTACCATAACATTTCTATAGTTTGGAACCGGTATGTAATTGATTCAATTATGGAATCATGAATAGTCATTGCTTCAGTCGATACACAGTACTTTTTCCTTTTCCATGAAAGGGAATAGGTAATTTATGAAGAAAAGCTGTAGTAAGAATTCAATTTTACCTTATATTTGATTTTATGAATGCAATATTTTATTTTTTATTTTAGAAATATAAATAACACGAATCAAAAATAAGTTCTTTTTGAATCCGGATTGCATCTTCAAATGATTCGATAGAATAGATTCAACAATCTTACACTTCTTCGGATCCCAAGGAATCATAAGAAAGATTAAAAATATTTCATTGAAAAAATTTACCAACTCGACATCACCATTTGAATAAAATTTGGCTAAGAATTCTACTTGATCATCATAAGAGAGAGAAATCCATATTCAGATTGAACTGAACTGTCAATGATTTAAAAGAGATAGATCAAAAAACAAATTTCTTTTTTTCGTGGATTGGATACAAAAGAATAATGAAAGGGAATATTTAGGTTGTTATTCTTTTATCCTCAAAGATCAAATCATAATTGCAAAAAATCGTAAATTTACGTATCTATAAAATTAGACTGAAAAAATTGCATTGGAAGTTATTATTCCACAGTAAATATTTAACAGTAAGGTAAGAACTCACAAATTCTTTTTCAAAAAAAAAAAGCGAAACAAGGCTATCACTGAAATAGAAGGATAACAAGCCATGCATATAAGTATTTATGCAATTTAGGCGTAATTTCTTTGGCTTGGGCTTGAGATAATCTTTTCCTAAAAAAAAAAGTAAATAGGATGTATGAATCACCCCGTCTCAATTGTTATTAGATGGATTTACAATTATTCATTAAAGACAAAGACCAAATATCTAAAAATTAGGGTCAAAGAAAATCCATTCCATACGGAACCTTATTATTTGTTAAAGAAAATCCATTCCATACGGAACCTTATTATTTGTTAATGAGATTTGGACAGATATAGACATTCAAATTGATATCTTCCATCGTTTTATCTACTCCCATTATGAATTCATTCTGGGGGATGATGAATCATAAATAATAAATAAAAAACGGATCCTATTTGTATATATATAAATACAAAAAGGTCCATTGTTTCCTATTTTTTATTTTCAAAAAAACCAGTTTTAAGAGACTTAATCCCAGCGATTGAATTCAATCAGTACCAGGAAGAGCCTTTTTTTAGAATTCAGAAATGAAAGAAGAATAATTAATAATTGGGTTGTCTTATAAAAAAAAAGATAGGGGATATGGAGGCTTTTGCATTTCGATTTAGAATGTATTCTTGAAAATTCAACTAGATCCAAACATAAGGCTTTTCTAAGCAAACTAACTTAAATATGAAAATGAAGGGGAGGGACATAAGCTAAAAGGCCCATTGTGACCTATGCTCCCATCTTACTACCTGAATCACAAATGGATTCAGTTACATTTTTGTATTATTTGCAATCGATTTAATTTGTGTGCGAAAAAAGATCTGATTCAGAGAATCATTTTGATTTTGAAAAATTCGAAAAAAAAAAAAAAGTACATTTTATCAAAAATTATACTTTTTAAAATAGAAGGTTACTCAAAAAGGTAATTTTGAGTCTGATATATATGAGAGTCCGCTCTGGGACGGAAGGATTCGAACCTCCGAATAGCGGGACCAAAACCCGTTGCCTTACCACTTGGCGACGCCCCATTTCTATTTGATATTAATAAACACTAATATCGGTATTGGTTGTTCGTCAATTCCCGTACAAATCTCTATGAAATAAATTAGATTAGTGTTGGAGTCTTAAGATTTTGACCCGCGTAGATGTAGAATTAAAATAAATTTATTGATCATTACATATAATTCAATTAAGATATTGTATGAAAGTATGATTTCTTCTATTCTCTTGTGAGAATTGAAAGATTTTTGTTTTGATTGGTTTGGTTCAAAGAAGTATTTTTTGTCTACTTTACTTACTTTTCTTCATTTTTATCTTATCTCAATAAGATATTAATAACTCAATCAAAATACAATTATCTCCAAGAACAAAATGTTTGTTATGCTTAATATCTTTAGTTTGAGCTATATCTGTATTAATTCTGCCCTTGATTCGAGTAGTTTTGTATTAGCCAAATTACCCGAGGCCTACGCTTTTTTGAATCCAATTGTAGATGTTATGCCAGTAATACCTCTTTTCTTTTTTCTCTTAGCCTTTGTTTGGCAAGCTGCTGTAAGTTTTCGATGAGATATTTAATACTGTCCTAGAAAAAAAAATTCATGATTTATTTGAGTTCGAGAACCCAAATTCTAATAATTGATAAGATCAGATGAGTCTTACAATATGAACGAACCCTCAATTCAAAGAATGAAATTATTGGGTAGCCACGAGAAATTTAGATCGCCAGTTCCCGATTCTGACCTTTTTTTTTTGCTGAAAGACCCTATATAGAGTCCACCACAATATCGAATTCGAATTGTGTGAATTTCTGAAAACTCTTTTCTATTTCTAGAAATTCTAAAAACTGCTTCGTTTCATGGTGTCAAAATAGGATATATAGTATAAAAATAGAGAATCTATTCTCTTTCCCCCCCAAAAAAAAAAATGATTTGGAGATTGTGTAATGCTTACTCTCAAACTCTTTGTTTACACCGTAGTGATATTCTTTGTTTCTCTTTTCATTTTCGGATTCCTATCTAATGATCCAGGACGTAATCCCGGGCGTGAAGAATAAAAAAGAAAAAAAAAAAAGGTTTTCTTTGCTCTTATAAATGTTTTTAGGCTTTTATCTATTCCATATCTTTAACTATTAAAAGAAAATAAAAAAAGCAAAAAGAAAGGGTTGGTTAAATTTCGAATTTGAAAGATAGCAAGCCATCGACGGAAACGGAAAGAGAGGGATTCGAACCCTCGGTACGAATAACTCGTACAACGGATTAGCAATCCGACGCTTTAATCCACTCAGCCATCTCTCCTAATTAAAAAAAAAAAGATAATTACTATATTACATTACACAAAAAATAATGCTTGAAAAAAGCCTTCTTTAATAAAAAAGCCCTTCTTTTTCTTTCTATTTATATTATATATAGAAATTTCTTATATAATTTATTATATAGCTTATATAAATTATTTTTTTTTGTATTGTATTATAATATACGGATACAACTTTTATCAGCAATTCCATTTATATATTTATATAAAATTAAAATAAAGAAAGGACTTGAAAGAGATATCTCGAATCAAAATAGAAAAAAAAATAAAGAATATCTCTTTAAGTTTTTTTTTTTTCAAAAAGGCCTTTTTTGATTTCCACGGCCTGGTCTGGTCAGTACCCAGCCGGGCCTTCTTTTTTTATCC